TTCTGAACGGATGAAAAAAAATTTTAGAAATTGGATGTGTAAAAACACAGAATTCACAATTTCGAATTATACAGAGAAAAAGACAAAAGAAAGCGCGAAAAAAAAAGAGGAGGACAAAAAAGAAGAAGACAAAAGAAAGGAGAAAGTGCGTATACAAATAGCGGAAGCCTGGGATAGTATTTTACTTGCTCAAGTAATGAGAGGTTTTTTATTAGTAACCCAATCAATTCTTAGAAAATATATTATATTACCTTCATTGATAATAGCTAAAAATATCGTCCGTATACTATTATTTCAATTTCCGGAATGGTATGAGGACTTAAAGGATTGGAATAGAGAAATGCATGTTAAATGTACCTATAACGGCGTTCAATTATCAGAAAAAGAATTTCCAAAAAACTGGTTAACAGACGGCATTCAGATCAAGATCCTATTTCCTTTTCGTCTTAAACCTTGGCACAGATCTAAGTTACGAGCCCCTTATAACGATCCAATGAAAAAGCAAGGTCAAAAAAATGATTTTTGTTTTTTAACAATTTTTGGAATGGAAGCTGAACTACCTTTTGGTTCTCCCAGAAAAAAACTTTCATTTTTTGAACCGATTTTAAAAGAACTCAAAAAAAAAATTAAAAAATTGCAAAAGAAATGTTTTATAATTCTAGGAATTTTTAAAGAACAAACAAAATTGTTTCTAAATGTCTCAAAAAAACCAAAAAAATGGATCATTAAAAACATTCTGTTTATAAAAGAAATAATAAAAGAACTCTCAAAAATAAACCCAATTATATTATTTGGATTGAGAGAAATAGAAGTATATGAATTGAGTGAAATTAAAAAAGATTCAATAATCAGTAATCGGATGATTCAGGAATCGTCCATTCAAATTAGATCTCAGGATTGGACAAATTATTCATTAACAGAAAAAAAAATGCAAGATCTGACTGATAGAATAAACACAATCATAAATCAAATAGAAAAAATTACAAAAGACAAGAAAAAGGGATTTATAACTTCAGATAGAAATTTGAGTTCTAACAAAATAAGTTATGATGATAAAAGATTGGAATCACAAAAAAATATTTGGCAGATATTAAAAAGAAGAACTGCTCGATTAATCCGTAAATCCCATTATTTTATAATATTTTTCATTGAAAAGATATACATAGATATCTTTCTATCTATGATTAATATTCCTAGTATCAATACACAACTTTTTCTTGAATCAACAAAAAAAATTATTAATAAAAACATTAACAGTAATGAAGCAAATCAAGAAAGAATTAATAAAACAAATCAAAGTTTAATTAAATTTATTTCGATTATAAAAGAGTCACTTTCTAATACTAATATTAGTCTTAGTCAAAAAAATTCAAAGACTTTTTTTGACTTATCTTACTTTTCACAAGCATATGTATTTTACAAATTATCACAAACCCAACTTATTAAGTTAGAGAAATTGAAATCCGTATTTCAATATAATGGAACCCCCCTTTTTCTTAAGAATGAAATAAAGGATTTTTTTGTTGTAAGACAAGAACTATTTCATTCCGAATTAAGACCTAAGAATCTTCGCAATTCTGGAATGAATCAATGGACAAATTGGTTAAGGAGTCATTATCAATATCAATGTGATGTATCTCAAATTAAATGGTCTAGAGTAGTACCACAAAAATGGCGAAATATATTGAACTGTATAGCTCAAAATAAAGATTTATATAAAGATTTGTGTGATTTATATGAAAAAGATGAATTAATTCACTACGAAAAAAAAACAAAAATTGAAACGGATTTATTATTGAATCAAAAGGATAATTTTAAAAAACAATATAGATATGATCTTTTAGCATATAAATCTATAAATTCTGAAACTAAGAAGTACTCTTCAATTTATGGATCACCATTACAAGTAAAAACTAACCAAGATATTTTTTATAATTACAACACACATAAACAAAAATCATTTAATATGGTAGAAGATGATATTCGAGATATGGATAAAAATACGGATAGAAAATTTTTTGATTGGAGAATTCTCGATTTTTGTCTTAAAACGAAGGTCGATATTGAGGCCTGGATCAATATTGATACTGACACTAACAGTAATAAATATACTAAGACTAGGGTTAATAAGTATCAAATAATTGATAAAATCAATAATAAGGGTCTTTTTTATCTCACACTTCAGCAAGACCAAAAAATCAACCTATCCAATCAAAAACCCCTTTTGGATTGGATGGGAATGAATGAAGAAATACTAAGTCGTCCCATATCAAATCTGGAACTTTGGTTCTTGCCAGAATTTGTGAGACTTTATAATACGTATAAAATGAAACCGTGGGTTATACCAATTAAATTACTACTTTTTAATTCTAATATAAAAAAAAATGCTAGTGAAAACAAAAGCATCACTGGAAATAAAAAAAGAGATCCTTTTATATCAATATCGTCGAATGAAAAAAAATCTCTTGAATTAGAAAACCGAAATCAAGGAGAAAAAGAATCCACGGGCCAAGCAGATCTTAAATCAGCTCTTTCAAACCAAGAAAAAGATGTTGAAGAAGATTATACGGGATCGGACATGAAAAAACATAGAAATAAAAAGCAATACAAGATCAATACAAAAGCGGAGTTTGATTTCTTCCTAAAAAGGTATTTGTATTTTCAATTGAGATGGGATGATTCTTTAAATAAAAAAATAATCAATAACATCAACGTATATTGTCTCCTGCTTAGACTGATAAATCCAAGAGAAATTACTATATCCTCTATTCAAAGGGGCGAAATGAGTCTGGATATTTTGACGATTCAGAAAGATGTAACTCTTACAGAATTTATTAAAAGGGGATTTTTGATTATTGAACCAATTCGTCTAGCTATAAAAAATGATGGAAAATTTATTATGTATCAAACCCTCGGTATTTCATTAGTTCATAAAAGTAAACATCAAATAAATCAAAGATACCGAGAAAAAAAACATGTTGATAAGAATTCTGATGAAGTCATTACAAAACATCAAAAGATGACTGGAAATAGATATAAAAAAAATTATGATTTGTTTGTTCCTGAAAATATTTTATCGCCTAGACGTCGTAGAGAATTGCGAATTCTAATTTGTTTAAATTCTAAGAATAGACATAGAAAGGCATCTTTTTGTAATGGGAATGAGGTAAACAGTCAAGTTGTGGATAAAAGCAAAAAATATAAAAAAAAACTTATAAAATTAAAGCTATTTCTTTGGCCCAATTATCGATTAGAAGATTTAGCTTGTATGAATCGTTATTGGTTTAATACCAATAATGGCAGTTGTTTCAGTATGGTAAGGATACGTATGTATCCGCGATTGAAAATTCATTAATAGTACATTTTTCCTATATTTCCCATACCAGATCTGGTCTATGACGACAAAGAGATGCACGCATACATTGTCTTACATTCCATTCTGATACATGATACTAATTCAATGACATATCAATTAGATCTAGAATGAACAAAATTTTCTTATTTTAGGTCTAAACTTTTATCTTTTGTGAGTGAAGAAACCAACCATACTTTTGTATCCCCTTTCAAATCCAATTTTAAAATGAAAATAGGATTGAGTAAGTTTTATTAAATTTTAAAAAATTAGAAATTAATAACGAAATAAAAATTTTTGTATATACCAAATAAAAATTAGGGGCATTATTATTACTGATCAATAAAGATATCTATCAATAAAAAATATCTTAAAATAAAAAGAGGGGGGGAGAGAAGATTTCAGTTTATGGTAAAAAATTCATTCATCTCAGTTATTTCACAAGAAGAAAAAGACGAAAACAGAGGATCTGTTGAATTTCAAATAGTTAGTTTCACCAATAGGATACGAAGACTTACTTCACATTTACAATTACACAAAAAAGACTATTTATCTCAGAGAGGTTTACGTAAAATTCTGGGAAAACGCCAACGATTACTGTCTTATTTGTCAAAGAAAAATAGAATATGTTATAAAGAATTAATTAATCGGTTGGATATTCGGGAGTCAAAAACTCGTTAATTTGATTTTAATTTTTATAAAGGCATTTTGAATTATTTGATTTATTAGATCTTGAATTTTAATGAACTTTTTTTCGTTTTCAGCAATTCATGAAAGAATGAATCGAGGAAAAACCTATGAATATACCGGCTACAAGAAAAGACCTCATGATAGTCAATATGGGCCCCCACCACCCATCAATGCATGGTGTTCTTCGACTCATCATTACTCTAGATGGTGAAGATGTTATTGACTGTGAACCAATATTGGGTTATTTACACCGAGGAATGGAAAAAATTGCGGAAAATCGAACAATTATACAATATTTGCCTTATGTAACACGGTGGGATTATTTAGCTACTATGTTCACAGAAGCAATAACTGTAAACGGACCGGAACAGTTGGGAAATATTCAAGTACCTAAAAGAGCCAGCTATATCAGAATAATTATGTTGGAGTTGAGTCGTATAGCTTCTCATCTGTTATGGCTCGGTCCTTTTATGGCGGATATTGGTGCACAAACTCCCTTTTTCTATATTTTCAGAGAAAGAGAATTAGTATATGATCTATTCGAAGCTGCCACCGGTATGAGAATGATGCATAATTATTTTCGTATCGGAGGAGTAGCGGCCGATCTACCTCATGGCTGGATAGATAAATGTTTGGATTTCTGCGATTATTTTTTAACAAGAGTTGCTGAATATCAAAAACTTATTACACGAAATCCTATTTTTTTAGAACGAGTCGAGGGAGTAGGCATTATTGGTAGAGAGGAAGTAATAAATTGGGGTTTATCGGGACCAATGCTGCGAGCTTCCGGAATACAATGGGATCTTCGTAAAGTTGATCATTATGAATGTTACGACGAATTTGATTGGGAAGTACAGTGGCAAAAAGAAGGAGATTCATTGGCTCGTTATCTAGTCCGAATTGGTGAAATGATAGAATCCGTAAAAATTATTCAACAGGCCCTGGAAGGAATTCCAGGGGGACCCTATGAGAATTTAGAAATACGATACTTTGATAGAGAAAGGAATCCGGAATGGAATGATTTTGAATATCGATTTATTAGTAAAAAGCCGTCTCCTACATTTGAATTGCCGAAACAAGAACTTTATGTGAGAGTAGAAGCCCCAAAGGGAGAATTGGGAATTTTTCTCATAGGGGATCAGAGTGGTTTTCCTTGGAGATGGAAAATCCGCCCGCCGGGTTTTATCAATTTGCAAATTCTTCCGCGGTTAGTTAAAAGAATGAAATTGGCTGATATTATGACGATACTAGGTAGTATAGATATCATTATGGGAGAAGTTGATCGTTGAAATGATAATTGATACACCGGAAGTACAAGATATCGATTCTTTTTCTAGATTAGAATTTTTTAAAGAGGTTTATGGAATTCTATGGGTTCTTGTTCCTATTTTGACTCTTGTAGTGGGAATCACAATAGGCGTACTGGTAATTGTATGGTTAGAAAGAGAAATATCGGCAGGGATACAACAACGTATTGGACCTGAATACGCCGGCCCTTTGGGAGTTCTTCAAGCTCTAGCAGATGGGACAAAACTACTTTTCAAAGAAAATCTTTTTCCATCTAGGGGGGATACTCGTTTATTCAGTATCGGGCCATCCATAGCAGTCATATCAATTTTAGTAAGCTATTCAGTAGTTCCTTTTGGATATCACCTTGTTTTAGCGGATCTCAATATCGGTGTTTTTTTATGGATTGCCATTTCCAGTATTGCTCCAATTGGACTTCTTATGTCGGGATACGGGTCAAATAATAAATATTCCTTTTTAGGCGGTCTACGAGCTGCTGCTCAATCGATTAGTTATGAAATACCATTAACTTTATGTGTGTTATCAATATCTCTACGTGCGATTCGTTGATACATAGACAGAAACTTTTCTCTATTCCTTCCTTTCAAGGAAAGGGTTGGAATGGATTGAATTGAGTAGATATCTTAATTTTTTTTTATTCATTATTCGGGTTGATGAACTAAATCAAATAGTTATATGAGTGAAAGAAAACAGCTTATATATAAATTCGCAGTAAAAAGATTGATTCTCATTTTCTATGTATAAGAGTTAGAGAGTTAAGCGGAAATAAACATAAACAGAAGAGACCGTTTCCCCCAAGATTGGTTGATTAGTCATCCTGACTTGAAGCGGGTTCAAAAGATCCCCCGTATTGAGTTTTCACTATCATTTTTATGTATTAGCATAACGGGGGATTGAGCAAAAACGAGTGGATGGTTAGAAACACGAACATATGTAAAGGATTAGTAATGGAGATTATGTAAATTCTCCAAAAGGACATTTTTACATAATATACAAACAAAGAATACTAATTGGGGCTTTAAGTTGGTAGAAATGATCAGGCAGTACTCCCCATGACACGATTCCAATCCAGAGTATACTCCTATCCACCGATTTAATAAATAACTATTCGAAACGAAATAATCCTTTACTTTATTTTGAAAGCCCTCTTTTTCTCAGAAATAGAAAGAAGAATAGGAACGAAAAAAAAAAAAAGATATACTTTATTTATTCTTTGTTACTTTTATTCTTTCCCATATACATATTAATAGATATATAATTTGTGTCATAATTCATTAATTAATATAGAATTTTTTTTTCGTACGTGAAACCAACGGGTTATTGATATTTTTACAAGAAGTATTTTATTGAACAGTTAAGTTATTACTGAACAAAGAAGAATTGAAATTATTATTGAAATTATTAAATTAAAGAAAGGATGAGATCAATTCAGAAGTACTTTTTTTATTTAATTTTGAATTAAAATAATTATAACAGACAGAATTCAATTGGTCTAATTTGGGACCGGCCGATAGTTATCCATCCTACAAACATATCAAGATTCAAAAAAGAATACTGACGCGGTCCCTATATTTATTTCTGGCCTTCAAGGAGCCGTATGAGGTGAAAATCTCATGTACGGTTCTGTAATAGCGATGGTAACAGTGATGGTATCACCGACTATAATTATCTAACAGTTCAAGTACAATTGATATTGTTGAGGCGCAATCAAAATATGGTTTTTGGGGATGGAATTTGTGGCGTCAGCCTATAGGGTTTATCATTTTTATTATTTCTTCCCTAGCAGAATGTGAGAGATTACCTTTTGATTTACCAGAAGCAGAAGAAGAGTTAGTAGCAGGTTATCAAACCGAATACTCGGGTATAAAATTTGGGTTATTTTATGTTGCTTCCTATCTAAACCTATTGGTTTCTTCATTATTTGTAACAGTTCTTTACTTGGGAGGTTGGAATATATCTATTCCGGACATATATGTTTCTGAGCTTTTTGAAATAAATAAAACATGTGGAGTTTTTGGAGCGATAATTGGTATCTTTATTACATTAGCTAAAACTTATTTGTTCTTGTTCATTCCTATCACAACAAGATGGACTTTACCGAGGCTAAGAATGGACCAACTATTGAATCTTGGATGGAAATTTCTTTTACCTATTTCTCTCGGTAATCTATTATTAACAACTTCTTTCCAACTCTTTTCACTGTAAAGTAACATTCTATATTCACAACGTGTCTCAAACAAGAGAAATAAACAAACATAAAACTATTCATATATATATTAACGATATGTTCTCTATGGTAACTGGGTTCATGAATTATGGTCAACAAACAGTACGAGCTGCAAGGTACATTGGTCAAAGTTTCATGATTACTTTATCCCACGCAAATCGTTTACCCGTAACTATTCAATATCCTTATGAAAAATCAATCACCGCGGAGCGTTTCCGCGGTCGAATCCATTTTGAATTTGATAAATGTATTGCTTGTGAAGTATGCGTTCGTGTATGTCCTATAGATCTACCCGTTGTTGATTGGAAATTGGAAACTGATATTCGCAAGAAACGGCTGCTTAATTACAGTATTGATTTCGGAGTCTGTATATTTTGTGGTAATTGCGTTGAGTATTGTCCAACGAATTGTTTATCAATGACTGAAGAATATGAACTTTCTACTTATGATCGTCACGAATTGAATTATAATCAAATTGCTTTGGGTCGTTTACCAATGTCAGTAATTGACGATTATACAATTCGAACAATTTTGAATTCGCCTCAAATAAATAAGTAAATCGAATAATTTATAATTACTTTACTAATAACTAATATAGAAGGAATTTAGGTTTCTTTCGTGTTGTTTGGTCAATAACTACAAATACCAACTATTGATTGGTTGGTAAGAAACGCGTCTTAATTTGGATTGAAAATCCATTAATTAATATATCCATAATTTTTTTAAAAATATATCGTTTAGAATTAGAACGACTCTTTCAGATAAAGAATGAAATTAGTCCAATAATAGTACTCACATTTATTCATATCCCTTAGTATTTATTTACTTAGGATTAAATTAGGAATTGCTCAAAAATCAGAAAAAAAAAAATTTCTGGTCGGGTCTCAATAAGGTCATGAAAAACATTTCTATTTATTTATCTCTTATTTTACATATAATGGATTTGCCCGGACCAATACATGATTTTCTTTTAGTCTTTCTGGGGTCGGTTCTTATACTAGGAGGTATGGGGGTGGTATTATTTACCAACCCCATTTATTCTGCCTTTTCATTGGGACTGGTTCTTGTTTGTATATCCTTATTCTATATTCTATTAAACTCTTATTTTGTAGCTGCTGCACAACTCCTTATTTACGTGGGAGCTATAAATGTTTTAATCGTATTTGCTGTGATGTTCATGAATGGTTCAGAATATTACAAAGATTTGAATCTTTGGACCATTGGGGATGTGGTTACTTTGCCAGTTTGTACAAGTATTTTTGTTTTACTCATGATTATTATTACGGATACGTCATGGTACGGAATTATTTGGACTACAAGATCAAACCAGATTATAGAGCAAGATTTGATAAGTAATAGTCAACAAATTGGAATTCATTTATCAACAGATTTTTTTCTTCCATTTGAATTCGTTTCGATAATTCTTTTAGCCGCTTTGATAGGTGCAATTGCCGTGGCGCGACAGTAAAAAATTTATAGAATTAGCAATGCACATTAAACTCTGTTCGGTTTTATTACATTACATTACATTTATTTCCCTTTAATTAAAGATTGTTTATGTCTAAAATAGAAATTATTCAATCTATTCTATTAACAATAGAAAATCTGCCTTTGTTCCGTACTTTTTTTTATTCTAGTCAATTGAATCTGTTGAATTGTTGTTCAGTTCATATTGAAATGAATCGAAATTGATAAGGAGTTGGTCAATGATGCTCGAACATGTACTTGTTTTGAGTGCCTACTTATTTTCTATCGGTATCTATGGATTGATCACGAGCCGGAATATGGTTAGAGCCCTTATGTGTCTTGAACTTATACTGAATGCGGTTAATATGAATTTCGTAACATTTTCTGATTTTTTTGATAGTCGCCAATTAAAAGGAAATATTTTCTCAATTTTTGTTATAGCTATTGCAGCCGCTGAAGCAGCTATTGGCCCGGCTATTGTTTCATCAATTTATCGTAACAGAAAATCAACTCGTATCAATCAATCGAATTTGTTGAATAAGTAGTATTAATCATATAAATTCTAATATTCATAAATTAGAATTACCATGACCATACATTACGTAATAATACATGTTTTCAAAAATGTAAGAAATTAAAGTATCTTGGCTCTATCGCATGAGTCAATCCAGAAGTAGATTGATTAGAAAAATTATGATAAATTATTGATTCATCTGGTGTCTAAATATATGATTCATTTACAAGTTTACTAGATCGAAACTTTCTGACATTCAAAAATTTATAGATCCAAATGTCACATTCAGTAAAGATTTATGATACGTGTATAGGGTGTACTCAATGCGTGCGCGCCTGCCCAACGGATGTATTAGAAATGATACCTTGGGACGGGTGTAAAGCTAAGCAAATTGCTTCTGCTCCAAGAACAGAGGACTGTGTCGGTTGTAAGAGATGTGAATCCGCCTGTCCGACAGATTTCTTGAGTGTTCGAGTTTATTTATGGCATGAAACAACTCGAAGTATGGGTCTGGCTTATTAATACGTTCCAGAAAACCCTACTTGAATACATTTGATTTTTTTACCTTTACCGACAAAAACCCGCGCTCAAAAACTATTTATTTTGAGCACGGGTTTTTCTGGTCCAAGTTTATCTTGTTTTTACCATGAATAATTTTCCTTGGTTAACGCTAGTTGTAGTTTTGCCAATATTCGCGGGTTCCTTAATTTTCTTTCTCCCTCATAGAGGAAATAAGATAATTAGGTGGTATACTATAGGTATATGCATAGTGGAACTCCTTCTAACAACCTATGCATTCGGTTATCGTTTCCAATTGGATGATCCATTAATGCAACTGACAGAGGATTATAAATGGATCGATTTTTTTGATTTTTACTGGAGATTGGGAATAGATGGAATTTCTATAGGACCCATTTTACTGACAGGATTTATCACAACTTTAGCTACTTTAGCGGCTCGGCCGATTACTCGAGATTCCCGACTATTCCATTTTCTGATGTTAGCAATGTATAGCGGTCAAATAGGACCATTTTCTTCTCGAGACCTTTTACTTTTTTTCATCATGTGGGAGTTAGAATTAATTCCAGTTTATCTACTTCTATCCATGTGGGGGGGAAAGAAACGTTTGTATTCAGCTACAAAATTTATTTTGTACACTGCAGGAAGTTCCGTTTTTTTATTAATGGGAGTTTTGGGTATTGGTTTATATGGTTCCAATGAACCAACATTAAATTTTGAAACATCAGCTAATCAATCGTATCCTGTAGCACTGGAAATAATATTCTATATTGGATTTCTTATTGCTTTTGCTGTCAAATCACCGATCATACCCTTACATACATGGTTACCAGACACCCATGGAGAGGCACATTACAGTACTTGTATGCTTTTAGCCGGAATCTTATTAAAAATGGGAGCGTATGGATTGGTTCGGATCAATATGGAATTATTACCCCACGCCCATTCTATATTCTCTCCCTGGTTGATTATAGTAGGCACAATTCAAATAATCTATGCAGCTTCAACATCTCCCGGTCAGCGTAATTTAAAAAAAAGAATAGCCTACTCTTCTGTATCTCATATGGGTTTCATAATTATAGGAATTGGTTCTATAAGCGATACAGGACTCAACGGAGCCATTTTACAAATCATCTCTCACGGATTTATTGGCGCTGCGCTTTTTTTCTTGGCCGGAACGAGTTATGATAGAATACGTCTTGTTTATCTCGACGAAATGGGCGGAATGGCTATCGCAATTCCAAAAATATTCACGACTTTCAGTATCTTATCAATGGCTTCTCTTGCATTACCGGGCATGAGCGGTTTTGTTGCCGAATTGTTAGTTTTTTTTGGAATACTTACTAGTCAAAAATATCTTTTAATGACAAAAATATTAATTACTTTTGTAATGGCAATTGGAATGATATTAACTCCTATTTATTCATTATCTATGTTACGCCAGATGTTCTATGGATACAAGCTTTTTAATGCCCCAAACTCTTCTTTTTTTGATTCTGGACCGCGAGAATTATTTGTTTCGATCTCTATCCTTTTACCTGTAATAGGTATTGGTGTTTATCCCGATTTCGTTTTATCATTATCAGTTGACAAGGTCGAAGCTATTATATCCAATTATTTTTTTCGATAGTTTTTGTGAGTAAACCAAAAAATGAAACTGAAATCCCATGATTTTAAAAATGGTTGATTGTACAATAAAAAAATGAGTCTTTTATATTCTTTTAAGTAAAATATTTTATATTCTTTTAAGTAAAATAAATAAATTGGAATTCTATTATAACTAGATATCTTTTGAATTTGTGAGAACCATTTGAATCAAGTAATGGAAATGATTCAAATGGTTCTTGATTGTTTACATGAAGTTTTCTTATATATACCTGTATGCCGTCCTATGTTTATATTCGTCAAGTCTTTTATTCAATTAGATGTTAATGTAAATGAACCATAACTATGCAACCCTATTCCTAATAGATTAACCCCAAAATAGCATATCCAAATTATAAGAAAGCCCATTGAGGCCACAATTGCAGAATTTACACTTTCAAAATTTTTATTTGTTCGAATATGTAAATAAATAGCGAATATGGTCCAAGTAATAAATGCCCAAGTCTCCTTTGGATCCCAATTCCAATATGATCCCCATGCTTCATTAGCCCATACTGCTCCCGAAAGAATACCTACGGTTAAAAGGATAAACCCTAGACTAATAATACGATAACTCCAACGATCCAATTGTTGAATCAATTGATACCTGTAATAATTTTGAGACGAAATAAAAGAAGTGTTTCGTAAGACATTGTTTCTTTCGTTCACGTATTGAATCTCACTAAAGTAAACTGACTCATTTTCTAAATTATTGCTTTTACTAAAAATCCTTATGAATTTTCGAAATGTAATGACTAGAAGAGCTAGTGATAATAATGATCCACACAAAAGAGCTGCATAGCTCAATACCATCATACTTACGTGCATCATTAACCAATGGGATTGGAGAGCGGGTACTAATATCGCGGATTGATGCATTTCAGTTAAAAGACCCGAAGTAGCAAAACCTTGAGTAAAAATAGCACTTGGCGCGGTTATTGCGCTTAAATGGTTTTTATGTTTTTTAAAATACGGAATAATATGAATAATGGAAAAACTCCACGAAAGAAAAATTAATGATTCATATAAATCACTTAATGGTAAATGCCTCAAATACATCCAACGAGTAACTAATAATCCTGTTATGCAGAAAAAAGTAGCTATCATCCCCTTTTCTGACGAATCATCTAGTCCTACGATTTCATCGACTAATAAAATTATCAAATGAATTGTAATTACAATTGAAACGATCGAAAAGGATATATGAGTTAATATATGCTCTAAAGTTGAAAATATCATAAAAATTATTAAATTAATAAGGGCGTCCCTCAATTATAGGAATTGAAATCTGGAATTGGAATTGAATTCATTATAGGACTTACTCTTTTAGAAGATGCCATGCCGCCACTCGGACTCGAACCGAGATGCTCTAGCACTGCTTCCTAAGAGCAGCGTGTCTACCGATTTCACCATAGCGGCTTATTCGAAATCATAATAACCTATTTTTATTCAATCGTCGAGCTTGAAGGAGTTAATTCAATCCAATATTTTTTTTTAGGAAACCATTCAAATTGATGAATAAAAACTTGTTTAAAAATTAGGGATTAAAACGTTTTCGTTAACGTTAATAATATTGATTTTTCTTATTATTATCTTTTTATTTAGTTATTTAATTTAGTATTTTTTTATTTAGTTATTTAGTATTTTAGGATGTCAATTTTATTTAACTGAACTAACAATGTATTTTTTCGTAGACTATTACTTTATGCTCTCCTAAAACTAAAATGTAACAGTTGTAACTATATAATTTTTACTTCAATCCCTGGATATAAGTAAAAAAAATGTTCTGCCTCGTTTGCATTTTTTAATGATTAATTTCTTTTATCATTTATTTTATTAATCTAAAATAAAAAATTCATTTTATCGATTAATAAAAAAATTGAATTTTTATATAACACAATTTCAGCGATACACTCAAAAGATTTATGTAAATATTTGCATAGTTAGGTTGCGTTAGGATTTTTTGTTGTGTAGAGAATTTGCGTTAAGATTTAGCAAACCCATTAAGTTAGGTATTTGGGATGGTCGTATCAATCATATAAAAAATTTCGTATAGAAATTGTACCGTACTTCAAAATATTTTCTAAATTTTTTAATTAATATATATATATTATATCTTGATCGATCTTCCAATCGAAACATAGGATCTAAAATAGATCACTCAAAATTGGCTCATTCGTCATATAACTACCTAAAAATGGAAACGGGGCTTTTATTAATATTAATTAAATTGGGTTTAAGGAATTTATATAGTGATAATAATTTCTAAAACCCAAAATAATGGTTTAAAAGATTATAAAAAACATTTTAAACTTAATCAATTAGTTTCAACGACCTCTTCTTTATAATATAAAAATAATATAAAATCAAAAATATAACTAAAAAAAAATTCTTTTTATTATTGAGTAAGGGCGATGGGGAAAGTGATAATCCCCATCCGGAAAATGATAAAACATACTAAAATGAAAGGCGAAACCTTGCGCTTGCGTTTACCCTTTTTTCAAACAAAAAAGTACCATTCATTTTTAGAATTCAGTAGACAACAGAATTCTTATCTATATCAGAAACGAAAGAAAAATTTGGCTTCAAATTAAAGTAAAACAAATTCAATTTTATATTCGTTTTAAATTAAAACATTATGAGACTAATTCTTTTTTATTTATTTTATTTTTAATGTATATTGTTTATATTGTAATTTATCTTATATATTAATATTTATTCTTTTACTATACTATTATGATGTTAATATTAATTATAATTGATAAATATTATTTATCATTTTTATAACTTATAAATCTTATAAATAAACTATAAACAAAATTATATTACTTTATTAGTTATTAGAACGATTCAGATTATTTATTTGTTACACAAAAAAAACTTTTAGAACTCCCGGTAGAAAGAGATTTCGCTAACGAAAAAGCTTTCAATGCTGCCCTATATCCCTTCCTTTTCCAAATATTTTTACGAATACGTTTTTTTGAAATAGAGGTGCGCTTTTTTGGAACTGCCATTAAAAAGTTATAATAGGTTTTTCGGTTGGATGTGAAAGACATCTATTGTTCAAAATCAATTGTTCTTTACTATTCTCTATCTATTTTTTCTCTAAATTAGACTCCAAAAAAAAAGGGGGGGTTAAAAATCACATAAAATATTAATAAGAACGATAAGGTACACTATGCCAAATAGATTGAAGTTGATAAAATAAAAAAAAATAATACAAAAAAAAAAAAAAAAAAAAGAAAGATTGTCCGTTTCGTTTTCTTTCTATTTTCGTCGTGTTACATTTATACATGTAATAAAAAAATCTAAAAGTTTAATAACCCAACCCTTCTCCCGCTTAATTAAAAAAAAAAACTTTAATAATTTTTTCTATAAACTTTAATAATTTTTTCTATTATATTAATTAATTAAATATTAATTAAATATTAATTAAATATTAATTTAATTGTTCAAGCTCGAAGAAAGAGTCCACAAAATTTTAATTATCAAATGAGACTAGTAGTTAATCTGTTAAAGGATACAAAATACATAATTTAAAGGCATTTTATTTGCCCCCTTTTTTTTTTCCGTAAAATTAAAGTGTTGGATATCATAGCATTTCCTACAAATAGCTTTTATTGTAATGGAAGACAAACAATGAGTTACAAAACAAATTGGTTAATGATTCTAAATAACCGAATTACAATAAATAGTTTTAGTTATGGGCTTTATGATTCATATCAAATACTGTTTTTGGTATAATTATTTATCCTTGTTCTATAGATATAAAAAAATTATTGTAATACGTAATAATTAAAATGAAAATTCTAATTTTCATTTTTTATCTTCATAAAATTTTATTTAAAAATTTGAATTTAATATTAACAATTCAGTATTAATAAAATTAAATACGTATTTATTTTTCACTAGTGACTTATTTATATCATTTGACCAATTATAACCTCTTGATTTTAAATATTTGAAGTAGTTTGGAAAGATTCAGAATAATTAAGGCTAGAAAATTCTATTTAAGTTTTATTTTATATATCTTAATTTTTTTTATTAACCGACCCCTTTCAAAAGAAAAGAAATAAGAACCGGTGACTCAGAAACAATTAATTAAGATAATTTTTTTTTTTTTTTTTTTTTTTTATGGAATATACATATCAATATTCATGGATTATACCTTTCATTCCACTTCCAGTTCCTATCTTAATTGGAACAGGACTTCTACTTTTTCCAACGGCAACAAAAAATCTTCGCCGTATGTGGGCTTTTCCTAGTGTTTTATTATTAAGTATAGTTATGGTTTTTTCAGCCCTTTTTTCTATTCAGCAAATAAATAATAATTCTGTCTATCAATATGTATGGTCTTGGACCATCAATAATGATTTTTCTTTAGAATTTGGCTGCTTGGTTGATCCACTTACTTCTATTATGTCGATATTAATCACTACTGTTGGAATTATGGTTCTTATTTATAGTGACAATTATATGTCTCATGATCAGGGATATTTGAGATTTTTTGCTTATATGAGTTTTTCCAATACTTCAATGTTGGGATTAGTTACTAGTTCTAATTTGATACAAATTTATATTTTTTGGGAATTAGTTGGAGTGTGTTCTTATCTATTAATAGGTTTTTGGTTCACACGACCCAGTGCCGCGAATGCTTGTCAAAAAGCGTTTGTAACTAATCGTGTCGGGGATTTTGGTTTATTATTAGGAATTTTGGGTTTTTATTGGATAACAGGTAGTTTCGAATTTCGGGATTTGTTTGAAATATTCAATAACTTGGTTTCTAATAATGAAGTTAATTTTTTATTTGTTACTTTATGCGCCTCCCTATTATTTGCCGGCGCTGTTGCTAAATCCGCCCAATTTCCACTTCATGTATGGTTACCTGATGCCATGGAAGGGCCTACCCCCATTTCGGCTCTTATACATGCCGCTACTATGGTAGCAGCAGGAATTTTTCTTGTAGCTCGGCTTCTTCCTCTTTTCATAGTTATACCTTACATTCTAAATCTAATAGCTTTGATAGGTATAATAACATTATTTTTAGGAGCCACTTTAGCTCTTGCTCAAAAAGATATTAAGAAAAGCTTAGCTTATTCTACAATGTCTCAATTGGGTTATATGATGTTAGCTCTAGGTATGGGGTCTTATCGAGCTGCTTTATTTCATTTGATTACTCATGCTTATTCGAAGGCATTGTTGTTCTTAGGATCTGGATCAATTATTCATGCGATGGAAGCTATTGTTGGATATTCTCCAGATAAAAGTCAGAATATGGTTCTTATGGGCGGTTTAAGAAAACATGTACCAATTACAAAAACTGCTTTTTTATTGGGTACACTTTCTCTTTCTGGTATTCCACCCCTTGCTTGTTTTTGGTCCAAAGATGAAATTCTTAATGATAGTTGGTTGTATTCACCTATTTTTGCAATAATAGCTTGGTCCACAGCAGGATTAACTGCATTTTATATGTTTCGGATCTATTTACTTGCTTTTGAAGGACATTTAAACGTTTATTTTCAAACTTACAGTGGCAAAAAAAGCAGTTCGTTCTATTCAATGTCTCTATGGGGTAAAGATAAAGAAGGACCCGAAATTATTAAAAAAAATTTGCGTTTATTATATTTATTAACGACGAAAAACAATGAAAAAACTTCTTTTTTAAACACATATCGAATTAATAGTAATGAAAATAGTAATGAAAATGTAAGAAGCACGGTGCAGCCTTTTATTAGTATTACTCGTTTTGGCACTAAAAACACTTTCTCATATCCCCATG